TAACTTTAAATCTAAGCCTTTTAGAGGGCCAGTAGTATACAGACAGAGTCCTTAAATAGGGGACCCCAGCTCAAAAGAAAAGGGGGAAGATCTTGATACGCTTCGGCGATTACAATATGTTCCTCAAAAGGCCGTCAATCCGCGGATAAGAGTACACTACTTCACCCCGGATTCTAAGCATATATTGGGCAAAGAAGCCCCCCCTCTTTATTCGAATAGTCATAGTCAAAGATTTCATTTCTTACTTATGTTTGTACTTTCATCTCGCTTGTCTAATTCTTTCCTTGATTCGTCTTAGAGGGCCTTAGAGTGCTATTACGGGACCTAAGTAATGAGATTGTTGATCTAACGGGTAACGAAAGCTAAGAGCAGTGGATTCGTAAAATGTTCGGAAGATGAGAGTGATAGTTGAAGATGTGCCATCAAAGGAGGTTACTTTGCTGGGGGAAGGAGGACACTGTGTCACGGGCTATATGTTTGCTCCCCCAAACACCCGTGCGGCCTAGCAACTTCTACCCAAGATGCTAGTAAGCCTTTCCCCAAATGCCTTTGTGGTAGCAAGCTAGTAAGCACAATGCGGAAGCTAGTGAATTGGCTAAGCCAAGAAAGCACAAGAGTGGGCAAAAGAACCTTGTATTGCACAAAGAAAACAAGAGCTTACAAGAATGCTATGAGTGTTTGCCTATGTACAAAAATGAGGAGGGGAGGGGGTATTTATAGGCAACTCCACCTCCTTAATGGAGAATTCTAGATCTTCCTACACACACTCTATACAATGAAGGATTATAGAGTATTCTAGGGAAGCCCTTCAAGCACCTAGAATACTAGAGAAGGCTCCATACCTATCTACACTGGTCCACAAGCTTCTAGAGAATTCTAGCCCATGCGTCAGTTATCTTGACTATGCGTCAACCTCTTAGAGGATTGTGGAGAAATCTGGAAGAGTGGGGAGAATTCTGGGCAGCTCCGGATCCTTCTAGAAAATTCCGTGAGATTCTCCCCCACCTATTCGGGCAACGCCCTCGTTGCCTCCATCACCTTCTTGCTCTTGGAAGCACCTCTTGCAAATGACCCTCGGTTGTCTTTGCATTACTCCGTTCGCCCATGAGTGGCCCTTCCACTGCCTCGAGGATTGCCAGGCACTACTGACTTGCCTCTTCCAATCATCAGCAGACTTGCTACGACCCTTGTAGCTTGAGGCTCTTTTGCAACCCTGCTGTGGCCTATTCTTGGAGCACTTCACCCATTTGCTCTCGCAATGCCCAATTCCAGTAGGCTCATTCTCCCTGCCGAGAGCAGCACCAATGAGCTTTGGCTTGCCCGTCCTGCAGCCCTTTCTTCGCACATCCTCCCTTCGTGGAGGTAGGGACTTTGGCCAATTGGGGAACTCAGCTCTCTTGCCCCCTTTGTTGCGGCCGAATTTGGGAGTACCGCCTCCCCTATCATCAGGTGCCTTCACGAATGTAATGGTCCCAATGCGACACAAGTGGGATACCACTCTTCCTTCATCAGCTCTTTTCAGAGGCACCATGTGCGGCTCACCCTTGTCCGTGATGCACATCAGACTGGCATGGGGCACCACAAATGCCTTCGCCTTTTGGAATAAATCTATCCCAAGATAGAACCTCGGTTCGTCCATGGGTGCTACAGTGATATCCACTTTGCCTTCCCATTGGCCAATCTTGAGCTTGATCTTATAGGCCTTACCAGCAATTGGGAGTGCTTTCCCAGTCACTCCTTTGATGTAGCCTTCCTTAGCCTTGTATGGCAGCTTGATTCGGTCAGCTATCTCCTTGGCGAGATACACATTGTCTGCACCTGTGTCTACCACAGCTTGCACCGAATGTCCCCCAATTTCGGTTTCCACGACCAACCTGCCTTGCGCCTTCTCCTTTGGTTCGGAGAGGACAGCATCGAGGGTCCGAAGGAGGCAACCTCCCCTTCGTGCCTCTCGTCCCTTTCCATGACGATGGCAGAAAGCTTCTCCTTCTTCGGGCACTCATACGCCCGATGAGGCCCACTGCAAATAAAGCACTCCAACTTGGGCTTTGGCTTGAACGAACTCCCTTCGTCAGCCTTTTCCTTGCCCTTGTCGTGCCAAGATGCCTTGCCATTTCTGCCATTTTTGGTAGATGCGGGGCGGTCTCCCCCACCATTTCCGTCATCATCAGACTCGTCCCTTCGTCCCTTTGATGGTTCCTTTCGCCGGAACTCGATCTGTGAGTCTGCTACGGCCATTGCGGTTGCGAGATCCTTGACCCCTCGCCGCTCTAGCTCCAATTTGGCCCAGCGAGTGAGGCCATCAAGGAAGCAAAAAAGTGCCTCCTTCTCGCTCATGTCAGGGATTTCCAGCATTAACCCCGAGAACTCCTGGATATATTCCCGCATGTGACCCTCCTTGTGCTGGAGTCGACGAAGTTTGGCCCTTGCCTCATTTTCAGCATTCTCGGGATAGAATTGTTTCTTGAGTTCCCGAGTGAAATCGGCCCATGTATCAATGGTGCACGTCCCTCGCTTGACAGGATGGAAAAGAGGCTAAAGAGCTTTCTGCCTGAAAGAAGGTCGTCAAGAGCTAGTCCCCCATCTCCGTGATTGAAGGATGAAATAAAGCTGAAATCCGCAGTTAGTCAAAATAACTTCTTAGTTAGTTAAAATATCGTAAGAGAAGATGTTTGCGGATCTGAACCTGTCTTCATTCTTAAAAGATTCCAATCTCCCTAAGTAGGATTCGAACCTACGACCAGTCAGTTAACAGCCGACCGCTCTACCGCTGAGCTACTAGAAAGAAAAAAAAAAGAGAGAAGAAAAAGAACTGGGAGAACATTTCTTGCTTGCTTACCAAGCGATCCTGGCTTTCCGCTCTTCCCAGTCCGATCGAGTCTGTTTTACTTATGGGCCCGTGGAGCAGTTTCACCTTCTCTCCTTCGCAGGCGTCCAAAACATAGATAGATGGGAATAGTCTACAAAATCGAAAAAAGAGACTTTAAGTGATGATATCGATCAGCCTGCCTATGCGATGAAAACGAATGCCATTTGATCAATCATTTTGAAAACGGTGGCCCTCGTTTAAAAAATAGAAAGTTATTAGAAAGAATCAGTAAATAAGATCCAACGAAAAAAGTGTGCTCTTCTTCCTTACCTACCAAACTATGTTTCTGAGTGTTCATCAACATATGTTCTTTTTAGAAAGACTTTGTCTTTCAAATAGCGAAAGGCTTGGGATTCTACTCCGCGCTGATTGAGATCCTCTCCTCTAAGAGGGCATAGAGCCTCTCCAAGGACTCTTCTCCAGTGGCGGTACGCGGATTATCGAGAGCCCGAGCTCCTCGCCGCTCCCAATCTCCCTCCGGATCCAGGGGTGTCATCCGACGGATAATCTCAACCTTGACCTCAAAGAGATCTTCGGCTTCGATTCGGGCCCATTCTATCTTCTCGGCAGAAGGGTAGACTTCTTTGGCCCATAGTCTCTGCTGGATCGAAATAACAGAATCCCCCCCAATCACCTCATCCTGTTGATACGGAAAGTGTATCACAGGGTTAGAAGGACCCGCTTCGTCCCCCCGGGGAGCGACTGGATTAGCAGGAGGCACAGGTCCAGCTTCCGGCTGATTCACCGACGTGCCGGTTTCCGTTGATTTAGGCCAAGATTCCAATAAGACATCAATGCCAAAATCATCTTCAGAAGATGAGCTCGATGGGGCGGAAGGGCCCGGAAGAGGAAGTACTTGCCCTGCCCCCGAAGGAGCCATAAAGTGACTTACGTTTTCTGGATCCAAGAGAGCACAAATGACTCCTATACAGCAGAGACCCCCGAACCCGAGCCGACTAAAGAGGAGGCGGAGAGACTTGCTTGCTGAAAATGGTCCATTTGACTTTCAGCCAAAAAAGAGAGAAATCCATGTCAATCCATAGAAATGCCAAGTAGAATAAAATAAGGAAGAAGAAAACGATCGAAATTCTGACCAAAGAATTAGACATTCGAAGACCTTTGTTACTCATATTAGCACCCTCATACATATCACTCTGGCTTACTACACTCATATCAGTTCTCATGGGTCTTATCCCATTCGTTTCCCTCTTCTTTCGGCCGGGGAACTGGCCGTTTGTTTTTCTGTCTATCATGGTCATGATGTGTTTACTTCTATCAAAGGTACAAGAAAGACATAATTCATTTACGGCCTCACCATTTCCGTGAAAGATCCGATCTCAGTTGTTTTCAACTTAATCTCCTTCTCAATCGGTAGGGCTCTTTCTGGAAAGAGGATCCAGGTTGCTTTCCCAACCCAACGGATCGTAACCTTAGGGCGACCTCCCAACCAAGGTTTGGTCACCCCCCCCTCTATTATTCGTCGGTGTCGGAAACTGAGAGCGTGAACGCTCACGAGCAGAATGTTTGACATTTTTTTTTCATTTCTTCACCGGGCTTGGACCATGTCTCCCGAACATGGAGCAAGCTACCTTGTGATTTGCAGCTCACCCCAGAGAAAGTAGCTGTTTAGGCTTGAGTTCCTTCTTCTTTGTTGAATCGTTGTCTGGCCCTGTAAAGGTAGACCTTCTTTAACGCTGTTGTTGCCTCATCCCTATTATAAGAAAGCGTTGTATATTCCCTCGATCAGACTGGGAAAGCCTGGATCGCTTGGTTAGCAAGCTCAGCGGAAGATCTGACTTCTACCGGCGCAGCCTATTAATAAGGTGAAAGCCAACGATATGAAGCAGTGGCTGGAGCAAGCTACCTTCAAGTTGAGAGTTGTCTTTCGTTCGAAACAAGGTAGCCGTAGGTTGCCCTACCTATACCTATATATAGGATGGAATCCTTCGCGCAAGCGCTTTGGTTGCAAGCTTCTCACCCCACAGAAAGTGGAGTTGCCGGCTTTCTTCTTATCTGCTCTTCCATCAAGTTAGATAGGTTCTTATGCAACCGGGGACCGGCTTCGCGAGACCTAAAATGGTCTACTCTTGGCTAAGCTCTATTGGGCGGTGCTTTCTCGAACAACTATCTCACAGAAGAGGAATAGAGCATGCTATCATAGACACTGAACACTAACATAATCTTAGACTTAGCACGAGGTGTTTTGAACTGTGTCCTAGCCGGGGGAGGGGCATTTGGTTAAGGCACTCACCTCTTGCTTTTGACCGCTGTCCATCGGGAGAGGTATGAATGGAGAGGTGTCGCAGATAGAACTGGGACTTACACTTTAGTTGTTCTTTTATATGATATATAACTGGACAAATATATGATATAAAACTGGACAAAGCCTGCCCTTTAGAGAAAGGTATGAAGTGTCTCGACCGTAAATAAGGCAGATGCCCACTAGCTCAAATCAAATCTTAGCGATAAGAGGCCCATGATTTTGAGTAGGGATTGGATGGGAAGACATCCATTCAAGCTAGGCTGCGTAGATAAAGATGGTATTCGTTCATCTCTTTCTGGATCTCTTCTTTATGGAAGAAAGATTCTTTCAGGTGCCTTTATTACAACTTCAAGGCAACCATTATTCCTGCTTCTAAGGCAACCTCCAACTTCACTTCACATCGTTGGCTATTGGTTTGCACTTTGACCCGATCTGGGAAGCAGCATCCGTTGATGCTCGTGTTGACCGACGAAAGCTCTTTAGCCTCAATATTATAAGAAAAAAGCTCTAACTAAAGACGCTATGGGAATGCTCTATCAAGCTATTTAGAAAAGATTTTTAGCGTTGTATATTCAATATTAATACTTGGGGAAAGCTTTACTAATATATTTTATATAGTAATATAAGCAAGCAATTCAAACCACTTTTTTCTCTTCTTTCTTTTCCCCAGAAAAAGCAAGCAACGCTTATTATTATACTACTACAATTCCGTCTCGTTGCTTGTCTACTGCCCTGCTCGTGAGTTGGTCATATAGATTACTGGAATTGACTGTTGAAGAATGGTCTCGTTCGCGCCCCTGAACTCAAGCAAAGAAGCTAGTACGCGACCTTAACCTTAACAAGGTAGCCTGCGGAAAGGGGTACTTCTATGGCTGGATTAAATCCTTCAACCTTTATATAAATTTTTTATATTTTTTATATAGGCTAGCTGCTAACCCCCTAACTGTCTTACTCTCTAGCTGTTTTAGGCTTTCTTCTTTCTATTGAGTTGGGGAATGCTCTATCAAGCTATTTCACAATCAAATGTTCAAGCTATTTATAAGGCTCATTTGCTATGACCAGCAAATACCTAAACAAGATTGGTTCCACCCGCGAATACCTATGTGAGTTAGAGATAGGTTCCACCCAAAACGAGATAGGTCCCTTCAGCTGTTCATTCTTTCTTTCCTGCTCGCTCACCCCACCGAAAGAAGCTTCAACACAAGCCGTTTGAGGCTTTCAGCCGTTGAGTTGCCGGCTTTCTTCTTTCGCCAGAAAGAGCAGTCAAGTTGGGAAGAATAGCATTACAAGCCTATTATTCTATTATATTATTCTATCAGATAACGCGTTAGCAGGCCAAGCGGCTATCGGCCAATCTCCAATCTCTTTTTCTCCCCGGCGCATGGAAAGCTTCTTCAACACAGATTCCAGTTCCTTTCACTTCATATCCCCGGCTGTCCAGATGGGGCGCATTTTGACCTTGTCAAAGTCAAAGCTGTGTTTTCTTTGTTTCAAGCAGCTTGAGCTTGTTTACTGCGCAGTTCCCAAGAAGTCAGTTCTTTGCGATAGGGTTAGTTTGAGCCTTTGATTTGAGTAGAGATGGATGCTTTCAAGCCTTGCTACCAGCTTTGGATCCCATCACTTTTCAAACTCGGCTTTGGATAGCAGAGACAGGTTCTGGTGCTGCTACGACAGCAGAGAATGATTAATAGCCACCCAGTAATACTAATAGTATTGGTAGGGGCAGCTTGCAGTTTAGTTCCAGTAAGGTTGATATATAGATTTGCAGAAGAACTCAGCCGTCGAGCTATGAATGAAGTATAGAAGGAAGAAGAAGCTATCAAGCGGGGAAGAAGGTTCCAGCTACCCTGCAACCTATTTAATCGAGGTAAGCACTCGCTTTTATGGAGAAAGACGCTATGGGCCGAAACGAAAGCTATTTAGAAATCAAATGTTCAAGTATGGCTCACCGGAACCAGCAAATACCTATGTGAGTTAGAGATAGGTTCCACCCGGCAACGAATAGAGAAAGGGAAGTCATATATGAGGGAATTTGCTTATCCCCGCCGCATGGATTTGGAAAGCTTTCCTGGAATGTAATCGCCAAAGCACTGTTTTCTTTCTTTCCAGCCCGTCTTTGCCCCTCTCCCTACCTATTTGTTTAGTTTGCGAGTCAGTTAGAATTCCCTATCGGTTGAGCATTAATACATTCGTTAAAGAAATATTATTGTGTTAGGTTCCTTATAGGAGAGCGATGCAGGCGGCAGGGAATAGAATAGTCCATTCCCGACACAGCTGCCCACCTAGAAGAGCCACTCGCTCTGTAGTGTTGTCACACAAGATAAGCACGCCGCCCGTGTCGACCTAAAGAGAGGGCAGATTACACGTCTGCCTCCTGTGCTGTTATCCTTGCGAGTAGAATCTATCGGCAACCAACACGCCCTTCTCTGTCGAATGAATCTTCAAACCACGACGGAGATTGCGGTTGCCAGTTGACTTTCTCTCAGGTGACAGGGACAGGAGAACACTTCAAAAAAGCGCTTTGCCCCTTTTCAGTAGGGGAGCGAGATCTTTGAAATTCAATCAGAACAGCACTGAGTGAGTAAGAAATAGGATTCTTCTCTGAGTCGCGTGGATCACAAAATGGATCTATGATTTCAAGTCCACTCGTTGATTTCGAGAAAATCGAATCAATTGGCTTTTTTCCCCTCCAACTCGAGATTTTTATTCATAGAACTGGCCAGCAAATGGATATTCATCCATCTATCAGCTGCGTCTTCTTTAGTGAATGAAAGAGGGACTCGTTTCATAGGTAGCAAGGATAGCAAGAAGGGCTTCAATGAACCCTGCTGGTGAGGTTTTTATTCCAAAACGCGAGGAAAGGCCTTGTATTGGTCCTATAATGAATGTGAAAAGCCGAATCTCTGTCCTGAGTTGCTAACTATTAAAATGACAGGAAAGCAAAGCATCTCCCCTGAAATGGTTGAATAAAAGGCTACTGACCTTGGGTTATTTTACTCACAAAGAAAGGAATCCGGAAGTTCTTTCGCTACACTGACTTCTAGTAGGAAAATCCGTCTTTCTTTCTGAAGGTGGGGGAAGGTCTCATGATATAAAGCAATGCTCTCCTGTCTGTTATCAAATCGGCTGGATCGGCTTTAGAGTTCAAGTAGGGGGAGTAAGATAGGCTAGGTTCTTTTACTCAACTCGTGAAGGTTCTTGGTAGGATTCGTTAATGCCTGCTTCCGGTTTGACGACGAGGAAAGCAATTCAATCAGTGCGGTCAGTCCAGTCAAGTCCTTGACTTCGGTCGTAGGGCACCTATACCTATGTTGGATTGAATCCAGAAACCCTATGATTTCATCCTTCTGACTAGCAGCTCACCCCACAGAACTAGCAGTTTTAGGCTTTCCACTAAACGAAAAGAAAGTAATATCTACTTGAAAATGCTGCTCAACCCGAAACTAGCCGGAAAGAGCTTGACTTCCTTCTTCTTCTTTTTCACGGGGAATGCAAGAATACAACCAATCGAACAAGACCTATTATGAGATAGGTTCCCTATCAGTCTATGAGCTTGAAGAGGGAATTCTCTAATCCGATAGCCTTACAACAAAGAAGCTTGCTTAACGCACTAGCTTTGAGTTCCGACTTAAAAGCTCTTAGAAGTTCAAAACCAAAAGACAAAGCGCATCGCTCTCACGCTCGTCAGTAAAGTAAGTTATTCGCCTTTTATAAACGAGTGTTGTGTACTAATAGACTTGCTTACCGTAACCGTAAAGAAAGAACAGTTCTATCTTTTTATCCATAAGGGCTGGAGCGCCTTTCGAACGGTATAAGTTACGACTTCGCTTCCGAAAAGATAGATTTAACTCTGATCCACCAGCATCCACTACCGGAAGGAATTACCTCACTTACCGCCTGCTCTTATTCCCATCGATATGCCCGGAAACAAGAACTTTCTTTCTCTCATGCCCTTTACCTTAAGCCTGATAAAGATAGAATGTTTCACTTGCCCTACCGCTTTCATTGCCCGTAAAGACTCTATCTCTACAGCCGCCTTCTCCTTCCTTTTCATTACAAACAAAGCGATCCGTTTTCATAACAAATAAGGCGTAAAAGAAAGGAGTCTCGGTATTCGTTCTGACTTCCGCTCGCAAAGGAAGAAGATCTGGATTTGACTAGGGCGAGCGCAGTTTACTATGCGAGTGGAGAGATTTAAGCGAGCTAATAGCGAGTGGACTTTGCCCCTCCCTTTCTTTAGACTTGCAGTAAAGCTGAACAAGTTTACTCAGCTTGCACTTGAGCTTGAAGCCTTTTTTTGAATCCTAAAGTAGCATTAAAAAAGAAAAAATGAAATACCCACCCTAAAACCTAAAAGAGAAGCACATATTGAGAAAGAGTCAGACTTCATTTCAATCATATGAAAATACCCCCACCCCCCCTCGCTGCTAGTTCCTCTCTAATTTTTTCATAAATGGTTGTTCCTGCCGGGCTGAACCCCTACTGGGATAGGGACCAATCCAATCTGTGCACCCGTGTCAACTCCAATCCAATTAATACTTCACGCACGCTTACCCCTATAGATGCGGATATGAAGGAATCTTCCAACCTCTCCCCACTTATTCGATTATGCGCCCCTACTGGCACCTGTAGTAGGGCAGGCAGAAGAAATGTTTGATTGGGGCGACTGGAAAAGAAGGTGGAAATGACTCTATCTCCCCATCTCGCACCAACTCAATACTCCCCTTCTGCATCGATTGATGATTCGCCGTCTGCAGATAATAAGGGTTCCAAACCTCAACCCGACGCCTTACTATCTAGTGGGAAATTGATTGAGTGAGATCGACCCGGTTATTCATGGGGGAGCGAGCACCTTAGCGCTTCACCCGCTGCTACCCATCCATGCACCTGACATCATAGTCGATCGGTTGCGAGATCCCATATTCTTTTGCTTACCCACCTATCAAGGGTGAGATTGAAATCAATCGCCAACTCAACTAGAATAAGGGGCGGGGATAGCCAACCTAAGCTGTGGAATGCGAGCAAGGCTGGTATAAGCTCTGGAATGCAAGGGGATGGTCAGCTTGAAGCATAATTCAACGATTATTTGGTTGATGACCTACGGCAGAGATGATTACTAATTAGGGAGGAACGTCTCTGATGGAGAGGAAGGCACAATTTTATAAACCTATCAACCTCTTTAGTTGGATCAGTTTATTTGCCCCTACCACTCATTGGAATGAAATGAGAGGGGGCGGTATGAATAAATAAGGGTAGGCTATAAGTCGGGGAAATCGAATAGAAGGGAATGGCTTATCAGATTGGGATGGAACTATCTCGCTAATTGGGGGCCAGCAAATTAGTGTTAATGATTGAACAAAGCCCATCCAATTTCTTTTTATCGACCGGCATGATATATCCATCGGAATTGATAGGAGAACAAGCAGGTCTTGTCAGAGCCTTGATCCCTTCCTCGACGAAAAGTATGGTTGGTAGTCTGCCCGCACGGTTCGATATGGTCTCAAAAGAAGTAGGCGGGACTTGGCCCAACGGATCCGCAACCCCCTACGAAGAATAAACACCTGTCCGGCTTAGAAGAGCCTTTGGATTACGACCTGGTCGCACAATTGGCAAACGTACCAGCTTGCATAACAATGTATGACCTTTGACGTCTGTCGCCAGAGATAAGGAAGGCAATAATCAAAGCATTCACTGAAGCCGAGAGATATGCGTCCCATGTCAATCGAGTGGAGGTTGAAGAACCTTTTGAAGTGCCAGAAATGTACCGCCGTGCAGGAAGCGGCGATAGCAAACGTTATCTTCACTCAGGATGATATGCTCTTGGGAGACATGAAGCAAAATCAACCTCTCTACCTTTCAGGGTACATTGCGGACGTGAAAGTGCAGCGAATCCAGGTCGATATGGGGTCGGCAGTTAACGTTATGCCGTTCTGCACTCTCGCCTACCTAGGCATTCCGCCCAGGAAATCCACACCAAGACTCTAATCCAAGGGCTCACATCGACGGGAAGGTTCGCCTGAAGTTTTATATACTTATATAAATAAATATATTGATAGCTTTTTAACACGACTTTCTGAGGGGCTAGCTTTCCTATGCTTGCTGGCTAAACAGAGTTGCCTTCCACACGTGCACTGAAACTAGAGTCTGCTACTCGCCTTAGGCAAGGAGTCTCTTGCTTGAACCTCATTCTCCTATCTTAAATAAGGCCTGAACGGTGGCATAAAAGCCTTGGAACGGCTGTCGCGCCCGATTCGACTCACCATTATTAGGCCTTCTTTGTCTTCGCATTACCCTAGTTCCTTAATCCAAATAGCCATAGGAGAAGCTGAGCTAGCTAACCTAAGTCCGTAGCTAAAGTTCTCAAACAAGAGTTCCATTCCCCTTCCTCCGTGTTATAGCTAATTGGATAACCCTCCGCCCTCCGGTTTAGCAAACTAGCTTCGGTATAGCACTAACAGTACGAGGGCCTCCGTACCGTTCCACCACCCAATCCTAGCTAGTACCATAGATCAGCTCTATGCTTCTCTACGGCACCTCTTAGGACCGGTATGGAGCCACGTATACGTATGGTATGGCACGGAGATATCATCTTTCTATCTTCTCCGAGAGGACTTAAACTCGAAAAGGAGCCTATTAAGATAAGAGAATAGGTCCCCTAACTAAACTCTTGCCACTCCTCCTTCAGGTTCAAAGCCGGTCGTTCGCCGTGAAAGCAAGATAGGGTGAACACATCCGTATCGTAATATGGGTATGAGTATATGTACAAAGAGGTCAGTGAACTACTCCTTCCACCGGGCCCCGCCCTCAAGGAGAGGGTGCGCCAAATATTGCTTCCTTTGTCACAAGTTCTACTCCAACTTCTCCCACTAGCATTTCCACCTCTTGTGAGGGGCATTGCTCGAGTGAGTCCGATTCGGACAGGGAGATTTACTACGATGCGGAGGCAGAATCATCACCGCTTACTGCAGAGGAGCGAAAGGACTGGGAGAATAAAATCCTTTCCGCCTTTCGTAAAAGTTTAGAGAAGGCCGAGTCAGCTCGCCTTTTCCCTAATAAGGATTTGGAATGAATTCCAGAGATAGATATAACCTTTTGTAAAGCGTAGGAACGCTCGGGTTCGGGTGTCATTTGTTTGCGGGCAGCCTCTCGGCTACTACTCCTCTTGGCCACTGTTCGCGTTGACTCATCACATTTTGGTGTGGTGGTCGGCCGAATTGGTGTACCCTGGAGAGAAGTTCGATCGGTATACAGTTCTTGGCGATGACGTCGTCATTGCTGATGAGAGTGTAGCTCGGGTGTATGAGGAAGGTTTGAGCAGTCTCGGTGTTACTATATCTTATAGTAAGTCGTTGATTTCTCATTCTGGATCAGCTGAGTTCGCCAAGCGCTTTAGAGTTCGAGGACTTGCAGTAGATCTTAGTCCTATCTCTGTAAGGGCCTTGTTGAATTCTCACCATCCTTATGGTCTAATGGCAATAGGCCAGAAATATCCTATCAAGCGGTTTTCTACCCTTTGTAGGATCGGAGGTGCAGGGTTCAGAGTCTTGGCGCGCTTAGATCATTACCGTAACTCGCACTTCGGTCGGGTTATGGCAATTTATACTAGCACTCTCCTTCACTTGAGTGGTGGTTGGGTCGTGGTATGCCTCTCAACCCCTACCTTACCTAAGGGGCCATCTTATTAACTATATCAGAATCGAGATGAAAGCGAAGGATCTCAAGCTCGCTCCTGACGAGGTGTTTCCATTCGAAGGTCACCGTGACTTTCTTGAATGGTCTCAGCTCCGTTCATGGATGAGGCTATGGCTTCATTACTGTAACTGGTACTATAGGACAGCACTATCTCCAGATGTACGACTTGATGAGTTCTTTGATACACCTATCGTAAGCTCTCACTGGGACATTAAGCGGTTAGATGAATCTTTAGTCCGCTTTGGTCTCATGTGGAAGCTTTATGATTTGTGTGCGTTGAAGGGTTTGTCTTGGCAGTTGCCAATACTGTCAGCGGACCACCTGGTCCAGGTTACTTCGCCCCTATTCCTTTGAACTAAACTCGAAAAAAGCCGATTCTTCCTTTCGGAATAATGAGGGAGAATAAGTACGATCCAGTCCCATCAATCTATCCACCCTGTGGAACCAGGAACGGGTTCATAGATGCCATTCCCATCGATACTACTACCCACCAATTATCTACCTTAAAACAACTCTCTCTAAGCCCCCGGGGGAAGCTCGATGCGGGTCTTTGCCTAGCCTTCTCCTCTGCTCTGACTCCGGTTGATGTGCCTTCTCCAGTTTCAATGAAGACAAACTCATTTAGGGGAATGCATTATTCCAGGCAGAAGCCCATTCCTTGTGCTCAAGTCAATTAATTAAACAAATAAGATTCAAAGAAGGAGATGAAAGAGCGGGAATTTCTTATTGACCAAGGCAGAGGGATTTCCCAGCAGAGAGGGCAGGAGGGCAGTGACATATATATAAAGAATATTCCGGGTTAAACTGTGCACCTTTATGACAGGATCCTGCTCTTAATCTCCCTTCTTAGCAATTGCTCTCTCAAGTAGTTTATCCTAGGCTATATGGGCAGGTCTCAACGAGTCTCACGCTATCAACTTGGGATGAGAAAGAAGAGAAAACAGAAGCGTAAAAGACCGATCGAGGAAAGGAAGATCCCGTAGAAAGATTTCTCCGAAGGAGCGGAGGTTTTTATCACTCCTACAGCTATGAGTTCAAGCCATTCGATAGCGGATTCCCATGCCGACCCAATATCAATACATGGTGGTAGTGTAGATCAAGTGAAAGAAGATAAGGCAGAAAAGGCTAAACGTTCAGATGCCTCCTTTCATTTTCTCGTTGAGCTCTATGTATTGCTCTCGCCGTTCCAGTGGGTTGGGGCTGTCTCAGCATTGGTTACTAAGACGGGCTCGGCTCTTGAGACTGATGAGGAATAAAAACCTTCAGCTTCTCCATGGCTGGTGTCACGGACTTGTCCTCCAGACAGGGTCGTGCGGCACTCACACACGCACGCAGCGTTGCAAGTCTGTAGCGGGTTCCTATTCGTTCCCAATTAATGATCTAGAATTCCCGTACCATAGTAGAAGAGAATAAAAGAGGCTTCAGCTTCTGTTCTGAAAGGCAGTTTAACCAGTTGAAAGAACACAGGGAGTGGAGCGGCCCGTCTGAGTACATAAGAGATTGTTTACCAGAAGAGGTTGTTGGAGAAGTCCCCGGATAGGCAGATCCGGATAAACGAAAGGGGCTTGTCCTCACTTACTTGAGCAAGGAATGAAAGACTCGCTTGCTTAGCGCAGGAAATAACAAGAAAGAATAAGAGAAAGACCCATTTTTCCACTAAGATAAAAGCAAGTAGCACAATCCCCTCACCTAGGGAGACGACCCCTTCTGATTCTTGTACGTATACTAGATCTGTCTGGATTGGATCTACTAGAAGAGGCATCACTACCCCGCTTCCCGAGGTCGGTTGCATGAAAGCTATGGCCAAGCCCCAAGTCGGGGACGGAGGGGATAACTTAGAAAAGCGCTTCTTTATCTTATCATTGACCTAAGCCTGGGCGTATGAGGCTTTCTAACTTTGTTTTGAGTAAGGAAACTCAGAAACTTTCCGATTCTGTTAGTGATCCCGAATCGAGCCTGATACCTAGCGGGGATTATTGCGTTGGATTGATCAGTCGATAATCCCCTTATGACTTCAGGAAGAGACAAAAGGTCAATGTTTTATGTGAAATAAATGGTCTTTAAGATCTCTTAATCTGGCTGCTGGTGAAAGCTTATAGCTTTCTAGATGGGACTTTCTAAATGAGTTGATTCTCCTGCAAATCCAGCCTCAATGCTTTCTTCAGCTTGTAGTAAATTAAAGCTCTTGATTTGCCTGTCCCTATCCCTCTATCTTCTTTCTTATTCATCCGACATCCTTTTCTTCTTAAGAAAAGATCGAAGAAGCCGGTTTCAGTTGATTGGATACCCCCAGTCATTCTCTACCAATTCCTTTCAAAGCGGGGAATTCCATATCTTTCTTTATTGTCCTATTCGAGCAGATTATGCCATTCCTGTCTGTAATGTAAATGCATGCTTCTTTGATCGGCCCGTTCTGCCATAAGTACCTCTACTTCGGCTAGGCCTTTCTTCGAGGCTTGGGAAAATCACTTCACCGCTCGTGGTATTCAGACTCCGATCTCGCTTCGGGTTTGCCACTCACTATAAGGGCTAGCTGGCTTTCTTTTCCTATTCCCTAGGACTCCAGCTCGGGATCAAAGAAAGTAGAATCCAGAGATGATATTGAAGACAGCTTCATCCGTACTTCATGTCTTAACGCTCTTTCCCTTTCCTGTGCCTATGATATTTTGAAAGCAAGACTGACTAAGAGCGAGATCGGCCTATGTACTTTTCCTCTTGACCGATAGCTTTCGGCCTTCTAGCTCATTCCCTTTACCCCGCCTTACGAATTCGACATTTCCCATTTTCCATAGAAGAAGTAGGATGAAGGTGATAACGTGGATAACCATTGCTGTGGGTGCGCGAAATCATCGATTCTAAGTGCTAATAATAATATGAATTCCCCTCCCCCTAAATCAGTAATTTGACCTTCCCCACTAGATTCTTTCGAGGGCTTGCTTTGGGGATAGCTGCTGGTTCTGAAATGCATACTCCTACACTAATGGTTGGGGGCCCGCCCAAGCTTTCTCGATCAATAGAGCTGTCAAATTTCCCCTCTCCCCGATCTATGCTGTCTTTCGAATCCCTTCCTGTCTATCTCCTTCGGTCAGGTAGTTCTGCTTCTAGTGCCGGAGGAGGGATAGAAGGGTAGTTTCAGAGTTCGAGATGTCTGAGCTTGGGGGTTCCGCTTCTCTAATGTTATAATAAAGCTTCCCAGACCTTGCGTCTTCCTTTGCTTTGCCGGGAAGTCAGTATAGTGAGAGAAGAGGTATTCGCGCTTTCTCCTCACTAACCGCTGGAAAGATACGTTATCGAGCCGCTTCGGGGCACTTCCCCTTAGTAGACCCCTTTTGATCAATAGACTGCATGCCCTTTCGCTTATTTGTATTCTCTTTTCTCTTTCATTTCTTATTCACCGACATTGCTTCTGAGACCAAACGAAGAAAACTCAACCGATTGGCCTAACTGAAACGAGGGTCACATATACATTTTCTCCATGGTCCTAAGGCAATTTTTAGTGAATGTCAGTCTATTTTCTCTTGGTAAAGCACCCTTCTGGAATCCCCATCAGATGAGCACCTAGTGATGACCGACTATCCACCTCAGGTGTGTAATCGACATGAAATTCTGTCTGATCGGCGGATGAAGGGAGCATTATGTCTTGTGCTAGTCGGGGAGCGATGGGTGGAAAGCAAGGGATGAGAGAGGCCTTTGCCGGATAAGAGATTCATGAGGCCTTACGAGTGAACTGCCTTACCTTAAGGATACTTAGACTTACCTTTGGCAACTTCCCATGAAGTAGTGCTTTCTTCTTTGCTAAAGAGAATGTCAAACCTGAAAACAACCCCTTCGAGCAGCCTATTCAATAGCAATAGAGCTGAAAGAAAAACAGCGTATTCTATCAAACAGCGCATTCAATTCATCTGCACCTTCAAACCGGGAATTTAGTCCAAAATGCCATTTTCCTTCTACGAGGATATCCTGCTAAACCTAAGGATTTTCAAACCTTACCTTAGGCTTACGACTGCTTCGAGAGCTTCTAGAGCAGGGCATTCTAACAAAGGCAGCTCCTTCTGTCCATCTCTGCCTGCCAGCAAGCATTCCTTCCGCACCTTGATCTCTGCCGCTACCTTCGCTGCTCTCTCTGTGTTTCTCAAGTAGGATTTGACTCTTTTTCAGACTAGCTTTCAGACCGTTGGACGGTTGAAGCCTATTCAAGAAAGGCCTGACTTACTTGCTTGCCGAATAGTCCCTCGTCCTTCTTGCGCTTGAAGCATATAACGGCTGGCTCTTGGAGTGCGCTTTCCACGCGTAAAATGATGTAAAAAGACCTCTATTGATCGCTCCCGTTCCGTGTTTATGCACTGGGGATGAATATATTATTATATACGATAAATCGAGAAATTGTTCTATACCAAGACTGGCATTACACACCAGCAGAGATCGGGGAAGACGTTCCACAGCTGCTTGTGAGCTAGACTTGCCTGTCTGATCACCTTATGAGAGAATCAATGAGAGTAGCGGATAGGTAGGCGGCTCAGAAAAGGCATTTCCCAAGCTTTATGGGTGCTCCAACTGATGGTTCTCCCCACCTCTTTCTTTGAAGCAGAAAGGCAAAGAGCTGTTCGCGGTTCCTCTTGTTAAAAGTAAAAGGGAAATATATTCGCAGAAGCTTCAGAGGCCATACAGCGAAAGATTCCTTCAAATAGCTCATCACGAGAAGTAGTCCTTTGGTTCTAGATTATCTGGTCTTCCTTCCTCCCTTTCCCGGGCCAGCTCAACTTAGAAGGGCAGTACCCGTGTACTCAACCAGAAAGATTAGTGCATTTAGCATATCATTTTTCTGTCTAATGTCGAGGAAGCCAACATTGACTGACTTTCATGGTTAAGGTTCGAAAGAAAAAGAACCAACAAGATAGGGTTCCAAACCTCTCTAACTAACAGGAGAAGCGGAACATGTAGCTTTTCATCCTATCAGTCATGGTAACGGATTTTTTATCTCTCTTTCGGTAGCTGGTTTGACTGTTTGTGATCGAACAAAACAAGAGCAAGATATATCGTAGTAAAGTAGAGCTGGACTGCATGATTGGCTTGTATGTAGTTAAAAAAGACACATTATGATCAGTAGAAATGATTTGATAAAAAACCGTGACTGAGGAACAACTAAAGTACGGTGCGCTTATCCATTTGTATCGTATTTACACCATTCATTTACGAGTGAGTATTACACCAAGAATTGACAAGCGGATGAGTTTTCCATGCTACCTTCCTTTACCTTCCTATAAGCTGTCTAACTAAGGCCTACGGACTTCGGTATACGAATTTAAGGGCAGGAGACAGAAGGCAGAAGAGGGAAAGTCGCTCTATTAACAATAAATAAAAAAGAATTTAGGCAAGCCTTTTCCACAGTTACAGAAACCTTTGCCGCAGATGACCGCTTTGACATATTAGCCCGGATTACGCTTTCAAATCAATAGTTCATTGACCGTACCTCTGATCTTTTGTTTGAACAAACCTTGTTACTACAGCTTGTTACTAAAGAAAGAATGCCATACTATCGAACTATAGGCGAGATGAAGCAAGCAAGGGAAGAGTTCCGACAAAGCGATTGATCCAGTTGAGACCGATAGATAGAGTACGGGACAGGACCAATGCTCACAGGGGACATAGGACATATTTCTTTATAGGAATCGCTAGACAGAACTAAAAGCTAGAAGAAAGATGACCGGGGACCGGGAATCGAACTATTAAATTCCAGTAAGGACCGATGACCATCAACGGACCCTTATAAGATTATAAAACCCTTACGAAAGATTATTTGCACAGATCCGCTGAAATAAGGCCTATATTCGCATTCGCATTTGAATTGACCTCTCGTACTGAAGACCTATGAGATGGCTTGAACCGGGCTTTCTACTAAATTAAAGAAGCCATAGAGAAGAAAAAATGGGCAGACCGCATATACTGGAATGGAAAGAAAGAGAGGGGAAGAAGCTCTTCGTTAAAAAAGGGATGAGCTACCCGGATGAACGAAGAGCTCAAAGGAAGACACAAAGTCCAGTGGCAGAGCGGCGATCAGCCTTTAACTGAAAGCTTGTCCAATAAGTTGCCGTGAGTTACTTCGTGAACAGCCGCTTCATAAAGAATGTCAATTTCTTTTTCTTTTGCCCGGCTCGCACAAATCGAAGTAGCGAGCATGAGAAAAAAGATTTGCAGCTAAGCTAAGGCCAGAGCCATTTTGTTATCACACTTAAAAGTGACTGGAGAAGAGAAAGAACCAAGTCCCGAATAATATATCTTATAGATCAACCACGAGATTTCCCCAGCTGTGGCAGCCATGGCGCGATACTCAGCTCCGTACTTGAGCGAGAGACCGTAGGCAGCTTCTTGCTCTGCCAAGAAAGATCATTTGAGCCAAGAAATACACAATACCCTGTTGTAGAACGCCGATCTTCAGGATTCCCAGCCCAATCTGCATCTGAGTAGGCAGTAATGGCAAGGTTTCCAGAATAGTACAGCTTTGAGATATCTCAAAGTTTAGCAGCTACTAAATGAGGGACCGAGAGGTCACCAAACCGTCTGGACTTTGTAGCTTCCAGAGACGGACTCCAGAAGAAAAAACCTAACTAACCATAGGAAGAAGGGCATTCAGGTTCAAATCCTGATCTATCAATAGGTGGTAGTATGTCACGCACGAATTCATGTTCTCAGTCCCAGCTGTAGTCTTATCTACTGTGAATGCGTAGTCGAACCGTACTGTGTATCGAAAAGAATGCATTGGATGAAGGGATGTCCGGTTTCAATTTCATACATATGGCTGATGCCGTGTTGTCTATCCAAACGAACAACTTACTGACCTCTCTCTTTAGCTTGCACGGATCATTTCTCTCCTTCCCTTGCGCGGATACACAGAACAGCATCATAGAAAGAAGAGTAGCTGAACCAAAGCGGGAAAGCTAGCTGGCGAAGAACCTAGCGCAATGAAAGATGTTTATTTTAATTAATCGAGATTGTCTTAGTGTTCAGTCAGCTATACTACTAGAGAAATACATTAAATGTTTGACCGGCAAAGCATTGAACGAACACAGAGACTGCCCCTACTAGATCGAAGTTGAGCATGGTCGGTTTCATTTTGCCACATCGTAGCAGCGTACCCTCTCCATACAAGTCACAAGCCATCCAACCACTCCTTGGGCG